TCCGACTAAAAAAATGAAATGATTTTTCATTATCTCAATTGAAGTAATGAACCTCCCAATATGCCATATTGGGAGGTTCGTTACTTCGACTAGTCCCCGTGTTCCTCGAATGGGTCTCTTAGTTGTTGAGAGGGTTGCCCAAAAGCAGTATATAAGGCGTACCCAGTAAAGCTTACAAGTAAACCAGATATGGAGATGGCGACTAAGGTTGCTGTTTCCATTATTCGATTTCAAGATCGCGATGGGTCTACAATAAGATAGTTTATTTACAACTACAACGGAATGGTATACAAAGTCAACAGATCTCAACCGATGAAATAGTATTTATGGCTACACAAACTGTTGAGGGTACTTCTAGATCTGGGCCAAGACGAACTCTTGTAGGGGATTTATTGAAACCGTTGAATTCGGAATATGGTAAAGTAGCTCCGGGCTGGGGTACTACTCCTCTTATGGGAGTCGCAATGGCCCTATTTGCGGTATTCTTATCTATTATTTTGGAGATTTATAATTCTTCCGTTCTATTGGATGGAATTTCAGTGAGTTAGGTTCATAAGAGCAATGAAGTACTAGTAAAAAAAAAACAACTCAGGACTCGGATTTCTAGTCCATTTTATTTTGGTATGGTAGTTCGACCGTGAAATTCTTTTGTTTCGGTATTTCCGGAATATGAGTGTGTGACTTGTTATAATTGATCCTATTGATATACAGAAAATGGATCTGTCATCTCTATCGAGATGATTCTACCTCGTCGGGTCGGATATTTATATTTATTCTAGTTTCCGGAGCACGAAATATATTGAATAGATCAAGAAAAGAAATATTTGGACTATGATTCATACCTATTATTCAAACCTCGTAACCGGACTCAAAAAAAAAAACGAAAACCTAAGTCAAACTATTTTTATTCTTTCAGAACTATGTACTTTGACGGAAGTCCAACTATTTCTCTGGATTTTGTTGAGTCATTACATCTATTCATTAAATAAGTGATGATCAAATGGTTCTTACTCAGAGAACCTTTGAGTTTTGTTTGGGGACTTTTTGATGAATCATCGTGGTTCTAGTATGAATCTGAGGTTTCAAGTGATTCATAGGGTCGCAACAAGAGAATTCCTATCAAAAGTAAAAGAATAGTCAATTTTCATTACGCAAAAAAACTCAAAAAAAATACTAAATAGGGGAAGAGAAGATTCAAGAGGCCTGTAATAATCAATATATATATATATATAATGGATGAGCTAACTTGATATTTTTTAGCATTATCATCACAAAGAACAGATTTCGGATTTTGATTTCTTCGGATCTTCGGGGTAGATTGAATCAAGTGGCTAAAAAGTTCAAATTTTCTATTACATATCCGTTGAAACAGTATTTGTATGTTTTTGCTTGAGCCGTACGAGATGAAATTCTCATATACGGTTCTCGGGGGGGGGTTACCTTGGTTTACCTATCTCAATAAAGTATATGACTGGTTCGAAGAGCGTCTCGAGATTCAGGCGATTGCAGATGATATAACTAGTAAATATGTTCCTCCTCACGTCAACATATTTTATTGTTTAGGGGGGATCACACTTACTTGTTTTTTAGTACAAGTAGCTACGGGTTTTGCTATGACTTTTTACTATCGACCAACTGTTACAGAGGCCTTTTCCTCTGTTCAATACATAATGACTGAGGCCAACTTTGGTTGGTTAATCCGGTCAGTTCATCGATGGTCAGCAAGTATGATGGTTCTAATGATGATTTTGCACGTATTTCGTGTGTATCTCACAGGCGGATTTAAAAAACCTCGCGAATTAACTTGGGTTACGGGTGTAGTTCTTGCTGTATTGACTGCATCTTTCGGTGTAACTGGTTATTCCTTACCTTGGGACCAAATTGGTTATTGGGCAGTCAAAATTGTGACAGGCGTACCTGAAGCTATTCCTGTAATAGGATCGCCTTTGGTAGAGTTATTACGCGGAAGTGCTAGTGTGAGTCAATCCACTTTGACCCGTTTTTATAGTTTACACACTTTTGTATTGCCTCTTCTTACTGCCGTATTTATGTTAATGCACTTCTCAATGATACGTAAGCAAGGTATTTCAGGTCCTTTATAAACTAAAAAAGACGGATCATAGATATTTGTAATCGATCATATATTATTTTGGAAAGGAACAATAGTATCTCATTGCTACAAATATGGATTATTGAAAAAAAAAAAATAAGACATGTTATTTGGATATTTCTCTTCAACTCCGAAGTATTCTTTATTTGATACTTTGATATGAATAGTTGAAGTGGATCCTCCGAAGAGAAGATGGATTATGGGAGTGTGTGACTTGAACTATTGATTGGGCCATGCGGATATATGATTTTATCCGCCACATTGGAATTCACAACCAAATGTGTCTCTGCATCCAATCACCGCGCGAGTCCCCCTATGTAGCGGAAGATAGGCTGGTTCGCTTGAGGAGAATCTTTTCCATGATCATACCCGAATCCATGTCATGCATGGACAGGCTCCGTAAGATCCCGTAAAATAGATGATGTGGCATAATCTGGATTATGTTCTATCTATTCTACTTACTTATTTATAGTTTATAGTATGGAAATGCATCCATTTCCTTTGCATCCATCCAGATCCGCGATACTATCGGAGTGAAATAAGGGATCTAAGGAAAAACAGAGGTTAAACTGCATTAGTAACAAGTAAATTCTTTGTATTTATAAGAAGACTCACGATATTGTGAGAAAAAATACCAATCACAAGATATGAGATAATCCAAAAAGCACTTGATCATGATCAAAATTTTAAGCCTACTTGGATATTGAGCATTTACCTGTAAGAATTTAATTCTTGCCAATGAATAGTTGCAACTCCGGAAAATGGAGTTCAATAAAAATTTTCTTACATGGAGTCACTATATATGTGTATATATGGATGAAATATAGAATAGATTTGATATAGATCTACTTCTGTCATTCCTTTGATTTGATTCTTGCTCGAGCCGGATGATGAAAAATTCTCATGTCCGGTTCCTTCGGGGGGTGGATCCATAAGAATTCACCTATCCCAATAACAAAGAAACCTGACTTGAATGATCCTGTATTAAGAGCTAAATTGGCTAAAGGGATGGGACATAATTATTATGGAGAACCCGCATGGCCCAATGATCTTTTATATATTTTTCCAGTAGTTATTTTGGGTACTATAGCATGTAACGTAGGCTTAGCGGTCCTAGAACCCTCAATGATTGGTGAACCGGCGGATCCATTTGCAACTCCTTTGGAAATATTACCCGAATGGTACTTCTTTCCCGTATTTCAAATACTTCGCACAGTACCAAATAAGTTGCTGGGTGTTCTTTTAATGGTTTCAGTACCAGCGGGATTATTAACAGTACCCTTTTTGGAGAATGTCAATAAATTCCAAAATCCATTTCGTCGTCCAGTAGCTACAACAGTCTTTTTGATCGGTACCGCAGTAGCTCTTTGGTTAGGTATTGGAGCAACATTACCTATTGATAAATCCCTTACTTTAGGTCTTTTTTAAATTGATTCAACCGTGAAATACTGCGCGTAGGTATCTAGGGAATAGTCGATTCAAACTGAATCTTCCCTAGATACATTATTTTGAATCCATCTCAATACGGATTGTGCTTAAGATTCAAAAATTTCTTCTTTTTTTATATATTTTATATAATTATATAACTTATAATTATATAACGATAATTTTTTTTATATTATATTATTATTTTATTATTATTATATTTCTATTTTATATTCTATTCTAATTCTTCTATTCTAATTCTATTTTTTTTTTATTATAATATTTTATTATAATATATATATTTTATATATATTTTATTATAATATATAAAATATAATATATAAATAAATAGAATTAGAATATATAAATCAACTTTTTTTATAGAGAAAAAAAAAAGAAAAAGATGAAGTAATTGTGATAGATTTAAAAAGAAAACCTAGTCTTAGGTAAATTAATTGTGAAATGCTTCTGTAGAATGTCCACTATTTGTTTTACATCTTCTATCCGAAGATATTCAATTTTCATAAGATCTTCTTGACTGTTACTCAAAAGGTCCAATAATGTATGTATATTGGACCTTTTGAGACAATTATAGGTCCTGGAGGGCAATTCTGATTGGTCAATAAAAATACATTTCAATGCAATTTCTTTTTTGTTTTTCTTTAGATTAGCTAATCTATCATGAAAGGTAAAAGGGGGTAAAGTAAATCTGCTTTTATTTTCTTCGAAATTGAAATTAGTGTCCTTTTCCTCTGCATGTAGAAAAGGAATAAAAAAATCAATCAAATTACGAGAAGCTTCGTGAAGTGCTTCTTTAGGAGTTAAACTTCCATTTGTCCATATTTCTAGAAAAAGGATCTCTTGTTTTTCATTTTCATTCCCATAAGAATAAATACTATGATTCGCATTTCGAACAGGCATGGATACAGCATCTATAGGATAACTTCCATCTTGAGAGTTATTTGTGGGTCTCATACGATATCCGCGATCTCTTTGGATTTTTAATCCAATACACAAATCAAGAGGCTCTGTCAGGGTAGCTATATGCTGTGTAGTGTCAACTATCTCCACAGACGGCGGTAGGATAATATCTTGAGCTGTTATGTATCTGGGGCCTTTGACGCAAATGGATGCGTCTCGAGTGCCATATAGATTACTTCTTAATACAATTTCTTTCAAATTCATTAAAATTTCATGTACCGATTCTTCAATACCCACTATCGTAGAATATTCATGTGGTACTTTTTCAGATTTTGCACGTGTTATACATGTTCCTTCTATTTCTTCAAGTAAAATCCGTCGCATAGCAATACCTATGGTATCGGCTTGACCTTTCATAAGCGGGGACAGAACGAAACGCCCATAATAAAGACGCTTACTGTCTATTCTTGATTCAACACACTTCCACTGTAGTGTTCGAGTGGATCCTGCCATTTCCTCTCGAACCATAATAATATATTATTGTTATTTGATTAGATTATTGAATCATTTATTTCTCTTGAAATCTGTTCAATTCTGATTTCTATACACGTCTTTTTTTAGGGGGTCTACATCCATTATGTGGCATAGGAGTTACATCGCGTACGAAACTTAATAGTATACCACTTCGACGAATAGCTCGTAATGCCGCATCTCGTCCGGGACCAGGACCTTTTATCATGACTTCTGCGCGTTGCATACCTTGATCAACTACTGTACGAATAGCATTTGCTGCTGCGGCTTGAGCAGCAAAAGGTGTTCCTCTTTTTGCGCCTTTGAATCCAGAAGTACCCGCGGAGGACCAAGAAACCACCCGCCCTCGTACATCTGTAACAGTTACAATGGTATTGTTGAAACTCGCTTGAACATGAATAATTCCTTTTGGTATTCTACGTCCATTCTTACGCGAACCAATACGTCCATTTCTACGTGAACTAATTCTTGGTATAGGTTTTGTCATATTTTATCATCTCATAAATATGCGTCAGAAATATACGGAGATATCCATTTCATGTTAAAACAGATTCTTTATTTTTACATTGATCCTTTCTTTAGAAAATTCAAAAGATTATCCTTGTCTCTGTTTATGTCTTGGATTAGAGCAAATCACTATAATTCGTCCGCGCCTACGGATCAGTCGACATTTTTCACAAATTTTACGAACAGAAGCCCTTATTTTCATATTTACGATTCCCTACCTTGATTTTGAATCTATTCTTTGAAATAAAAAAAGTTTCCTTAATTTTTGAACCTCGAATTGTATCCTCCTTACAAATGAAATGAAAAAAATCCCCTAATCGTTCAAAACTTCGTTGCGAAGTCTATAAATTAGATGTCCCCTGCTGGTTGAATCATAACTACTTACTTCGATTTTGACTCTATCTCCTGGTAGTATCCGGATAAAACCGCATTAGATCCTCCTCGAAACATAACCTAGAATTCGATTTTCATTGTCTAAGGGGACCCGGAACATACCATCGAGAAGTGATTCAGTAATTAAACCCTCATAAATCCATTTTTTTTTCTTTTATTCCGGGTAACCTTTTCTTGAAGTATCAATTTATGGGGGAGCAGTCATATAACTCACTTTTCCTCTCTTTTTCTTTTCATTTTTGTCACAACTGAGAAGTTAGAGATCCAATTAGGATGCCGTAGGAAAAGGATCACCATATATAACACAAAAATTCTCCCCCAATTCCTTCTTGGCGAGCTTCTCGATCTGTCATTATACCTCGAGAAGTAGAAAGAATAGCAATCCCCATTCCGCCTAAAATCCTAGGAATTCGTTGGTAGTTGGAATAGATTCGTAGACCAGGTCGGCTGATACGCTTAAAAATAGTTTTATATATTTTTTCCCTAGTTCTTTTATGTCGCAGGGTTGAAACCAAGAAATTTTTATTATTTTCTCGATGTTTTCTAACGTTTTCAATAAAACCTTCTCGCAGAAGTATTTTAACAATGCTTTCGGTGATATTAGTAGATGCTATTCGAACCGTTCCTTTTTTTTTCATGTCAGCATTTCTTATAGAAGTTATTATTTCGGCAATAGTGTCCCTACCCATGATGAACTATAATTATAGTTGCCCCCTAATTTTGATATAATCAACGTGCTTATTTTTTTTTTTTTATGAATTCATAAAAAAAGTATATGCTTGAGACATAATCTACTAATTTATCTATTTCAGATATTCTACTATATCATAATTTTATCTACTAATATTTATAATACTTCAGGAGCTAATGAGACGATTTTAGTGAAATTGAATTCTCTCAATTCCCTGGCGATTGCACCAAAAACTCGAGTCCCTTTTGGATTTCCTTCTTGATCAATGACAACTGCTGCATTGTCATCATATCGTATTCTCATACCGTTTTCACGTTTGAGTTCTTTACACGTACGTACAATTACAGCTCTAATTACTTCTGATCTTTCGAGTGGCATATTGGGCACTGCTTCTTTGATTACAGCAACAATAACGTCACCAATATGAGCATATCGGCGATTACTAGTTCCTAAAATTCGAATACACATCAATTCTCGAGCCCCGCTATTATCCGCTACATTTAAAAGGGTCTGAGGTTGAATCATATCATTTTTTATCTGCTCTTTCAATGCAAAGGATGAAGAAAGAAAAGAAATATTATCTGGCAAAAAAAAAAAGAAACCTGCAATTGTATTTTTCATTCATTCCTAATGCCCTTTTCTTTTGTTCTACATCTCTATTCCGCAATAATAAATTGAGTGCGTATAGGCATTTTGCACGCAGCTATTGAAATGGCTGCTCTGGCCACAGTTTCGGATACTCCGCCCATTTCATAAAGTATTCGACCCGGTTTAACAACGGATACCCAATATTCGGGAGACCCCTTCCCCGAACCCATACGTGTTTCAGTAGGTCTTACTGTAACAGGTTTGTCGGGAAATAGACGTACCCATATTTTTCCACCACGACGTGCATATCGGGTCATTGCTCTTCGCCCCGCTTCTATTTGTCTAGCTGTGATCCAAGCGGGTTCAAGTGCCTGAAGAGCATATCTTCCAAAACAAATATGATTGCCTCTATAAGATATTCCTTTCATTCTTCCTCTATGTTGCTTACGGAATCTGGTTCTTTTTGGGTTATAGTTGATGGTTGTTTCCCTCTTCCATCTCTACTGCAGAACCGGACATGAGAGTTTCTTCTCATCCGGCTCCTCGCGAAAGAAGAAACAATTCAATATAAATAAAGGATTCAATAATATTACATACGGATACACATGTATTTTATTAATAATACACTAAATAATATAATGGGATTTATATTACATAGGAAAACTGCATGCAAGATATATTTACCTTTACTTAAAATATTTACCTTTACCTAATAAGTTTTAATATTTATTTAATTAATATTTATTATTTTTATTATTTAATTAATATTTATTTAATTAATAATATTATTTATATTATATTTAATTAATATTTATTTAATTAATAATATTTATTTAATTAATAATATTATTTATATTATATTTAATTAATATTTATATTAATATATTTTATTTAGTTTTATTTAGTATATATGAATAATAATATATAATAATATATATAATATAAATATATTATATAAATATATAAATAAAATATAAATAAAAAATAAAAATAATGATAAAATAAATAAATTAAAATAAAAAAATAAGAAAAGAAATAAGTAAATAATAAAAATTAAATTTTAATTTAAAATTATTATAAATTATTCATATTTCATTTAAATTATTATAAATTATTCATATTTCATTTAAATTATTATAAATTATTCATATTTCATATTAATAATAAGTTAAATGATTTCATATTAATAATAAGTTAAATGAAATTTAAATATAAAATATAATAAATATAATATAATAAAAATTAAGTTAATTAATTTAGTCAATTTAGTTAATGTTTTTTTTTATTTAATTTTAAATTTTAATCTAATACATTATAACATAACGAATTCTTTTTTTAACTTTTTTTTTTTTATTTAAAAAATTTTTGAATCCAAAAAATCAATGTTTCGCGGGCGAATATTGACTCTTTTCTGCTTCATTTGTAGGGTCAACCTATGACTGTTTCAGAAAAATTTAATTAATTTGTTCCTGGTCCGTTCCGCCATCCCACCCAATGAATCATTAGGATTCGTTTTCAATAGAATCCTATGCAATCACGGGTTCCGTCGTTCCCATAGCTTCTCCGTCAATGATTAGGCCTGAACTCGACAATGGAGCTCCCAACAAAATGCGTTTCAAAGTTAATCTCCTCAGTTTCCATTAACTTTGGGCTCTTTACTTTTTTAGTATTGATGCTTTATCACACTGCCTTTTATAAAATGATTCATAAACCATACATATTGGAATCATATATCGTTGATATTCTTTTCTTTCTATCTATCGTCCTTCCATTTAATTTATCTACATCTCCTTATTATTCACAACCAGGAATCCAATTTCTTTTTTTGGAAAAATTTGCAGTTGCTACAACTATATGATCGATATCCCATATAGTGACTGTTTTTTGGATCTCGACAATACGAAGCCATAAGTTGGTTATTAGTTTCTATAGTTACTAGTTCATAATCATACTTAGTCTATTTTTTTTTTATCCTAACTCTAAAGAAAAACCAAGACAACGAGTCACACACTAAGCATAGCAATTCTACCAAAAATGTAAATCCAATTTTTATTCATCCCTATAGAATTAAAAGAATTAAGCTCATATTTGATTCAACAAACAGGAGGAAAATAAAACAGTTTTTCATTTTTTGTTCTATCACTGGATAGAATGGTAAGACAAATAAGGGTCCATTATTTCCCGTCTACAAATATCCAAATTTTGATGCCTAATACTCCATAGATAGTTCGAACTGTATAGGAACAATGATCAATTTTAGCGCGAATGGTTTGTAGGGGAACCCTACCCTCTCTGATCCATTCGACACGTGCAATTTCTTTTCCGTCGATACGCCCTGCAATTTGTATTTGAATTCCTTTTGTATCTGTTTGCTCAGTTAATTCAATAGCTTTTTTCATTGCTTTTCGAAACGAAACTCTATTTTTTAACTGTAAAGCTATGTATTCTGCCAGAATTTTAGGTTGTCCATAAGGTTTTTCAACTCTTGTGATAGCAATGTTGAGTCTCCGGTTTACAGAATTCAACTCTTTTTGTACATTCGTTTGTAATTCTTCCATTCCTCGTCTTCGACCCTCTATTAATAAATTTGGGAATCCAATATAGATTATGACCTGAATAAGATCGATTCTTTTTTGAATTTCTATATGTGCAATTCCTTCGAAACCCGAGGATATTCTCATACTTTTTTGTACATAATTCTTGATACAATCTCGTATTTTTTCATCTTCCTGGAGACCAATGGAAAAATTTTTTGGTTGTGCGAACCAAAAGGAATGATGATTTTGGGTTGTACCAAGTCTGAAACCAAGTGGATTTATTTTTTGTCCCATATT